TGATTGGCAATTTGACAGCAAAAGCAATAAAAAATCCAATATATAATATTATTTCCAAGACCACAGGATAGGTCTGGTTGGCTAATGTTTCCAAATTTAATGTTGGTTCAGTAGAACCATATAAACTGATACCCAGAACTCCCATTAAAAGAAAAACAGAACCCCCCGCCGTGTACAAAATAAATTTTGTAGCCGAGTACAGACGTTTTTTTCCCCCCCACATAGATACAAGTAGATAAACAGGAATTAATTCGAACTCCCACATGAGGAAAAAAAGTAAAAGGTCCCGAGAAGAAAATAATCCTATTTGTCCACTGTACATTGCTAGCATCAGGAAATGAAATAATCGCGAATCTCGAGTAACTGGCCAGGCCGCTAAAGTCGCTAAAGTGGTGATGAATCCCGTCAGTAAAATGGGTCCTATAGAGAGTCCATCTATTCCTAATCTCCAATGGAAATCAAAAAAATTGATCCATTTATAATCCTCCACTAGTTGGATTAATGGATCGTCCGATTGGAAATGATAACAAAATACATAAGTTGTTAAAAGAAGTTCTAAGGCTGAAATGCATATAGTATACCAACGGATCGATCTATTTCCTCTATGTGGAAGAAAAAAAATTAAGGAACCCATAAATATGGGCAAAACTACAATTATTGTTAAGCAAGGAAAATGATTCGTGGTAAAGACAAGATAGACTTGGGGCAGAAAAACCCGTGCTCAAAATATTTGAATTTGATTTTGAGCACGGGTTTTGTCGGTAAAAAAAAACAAAAAAAATGGAGTCAAGTAGAGTTTTATGGAGTGTATCAATAAGCTAGACCCATACTGCGAGTTGTTTCATGCCATAAATAAACTCGAACACTCAAGAAATCCGTTGGACAGGCGGATTCACATCTTTTACAACCAACACAGTCCTCGGTCCTTGGAGCAGAAGCGATTTGTTTAGCTTTACATCCGTCCCAGGGTATCATTTCTAATACATCGGTGGGACACGCTCGGACACATTGAGTACATCCTATACATGTATCATAAATCTTTACTGAATGTGACATTGGATCTATACATTTTTAAACATTATAAATTTTCGGTCTAGTAAACGAACTTCTAAATGAATCCTATATTTAGATATTTAGATACCAGACGAATCAATGAGTGATCAGAATCAATCTGCCTTCGGGTTGGTTTATGAGCGAAAACCAAAATACTTTGATTTCTTATGTTTTTGCAATCACGATCATATCTTACCCGTGCCAAACCCAGAAATTTGAATCAATTTCAGAATATTCCAATTCCATTTATATGATTAATATTATTTATTCAACAAATTGGATTGGTTAATACGAGTTGATTTTCTGTTACGATAAATTGATGAAACAATAGCCGATCCAATGGCTGCTTCAGCGGCTGCAATAGCTATAACAAAAATTGAGAAAATGTCTCCTCTTAATTGACGACTATCAAAAATATCAGAAAATGTTACAAAATTGATATTAACTGAGTTTAATATAAGTTCAAGACACATAAGGGCTCTAACCATATTTCGACTTGTGATCAATCCATAAACACCAATAGAAAATAAATAAGCACTCAAAACAAGTATATGTTCGAGCATCATTAACCAACTCCTTATCAATCTTGATTCATTTCAATCTGAACAATAATTCAATCGATTCGATTCTAAGAAATATGTAATAAAACAAGAGATATAGATTAGTAATCGATAAAAGGATTATAACATTCCTTTTCCGTTAATTCCATTTAAATTGGAATTACTCCTTTGAAAGATTTATTATTGACGAGCTATAGCAATTGCACCTATTAAAGCAACTAAAAGAATTATTGAAATGAATTCAAATGGAAGAAAAAAATCTGTTGATAAATGAATTCCGATTTGTTGACTATTACTTATTAAATCTTGTTCTAGAATCTGATTTGATTTTGTAGTCCAAAGGATCCCATACCAGGACGTATCTAGAATAGTAGTAATTAGTGAAATAAAAAGGCTTATACAAACCATTGAAGTAATTCGATCTCCAACGGTCCAAAGATGAAAATCTTTGGAATATTCTGAACCATTCATAAACATTACAGCAAAAATGATTAAAACATTGATAGCTCCCACATAAATAAGGAGCTGCGCAGCAGCTACAAAATACGAGTTCGATAGAATATAGAATAAGGATATACAAAAAAGAACCAATCCCAACGAAAAAGCCGAATAAATTGGATTCGGAAATAATACTACTGCCAAACTTCCTAATATAAGACCCGATCCCAGAAAGACTAAAAGAAAATCATGTATTGGTCCAGGTAAATCCATTTTTTATAGAAAAAAAGAAATCAAAAAATTTCATGCCCTTGTTGACCTGACCAGGAAAAAGAAGTTATCCTAAAAATAGAGCATAAATGAAATTTCAATGGGGGTGGTGTGAATTGGTGGAAATACAGTTATGGGGCTACGCTTATTCTTAAAAGCAGAGGTTGAAACTATCCATTTTGAAATCATTATTCGAATAGAAATCGATTTTCAATCAAAATGAAGCCACGATTCTCGCCAACCAACCATTCTTGACCAAGCCAAAACCTCATTCCTTTAGATCAAAAAGCTATTTTTATTTTGAATTTCTAAATGGTTTTTGAATCAAGAATTTTATACATTTTTTATTTGAGTTGAATTCGAAGAAATTGTTCGAATTGTGTAATCGTCAATTATTGACACCGGTAACCGACCTAGAGCAATTTGATTATAATTCAATTCGTGACGATCATAAGTAGAAAGTTCATATTCTTCAGTCATTGATAAACAATTTGTTGGACAATATTCAACGCAATTACCACAAAATATACAGATTCCAAAATCAATACTGTAATTAAGCAATCGTTTCTTTCGAATATTAGTTTCCAATTTCCAATCTACAACAGGTAGATCTATAGGACATACACGAACACATACTTCACAAGCAATGCATTTATCAAATTCAAAGTGAATTCGGCCCCGGAAACGTTCCGATGTGATCAATTTTTCGTAGGGGTATTGAATAGTTACAGGGAAACGATTTGCGTGGGACAGGGTAATCATGAAACCTTGACCGATGTACCTAGCGGCTCGGATTGTTTGTTGACCAGAATCCAAGAACTGAGTTAGTATAGGGAACATATCGGAATATCTATAAATAATTTGACTTATTTCTTTCTCTTGTTTGAGACAAGCTGTGAAAATGGAATATTCTATTCTTTTACAGTGAAAGAAGTTGGGACGAAGTTGTTAATAATAGATTGCCTAGAGAAATAGGTAAAAGAAATTTCCACCCAAGATTTAATAGTTGGTCCATTCTCAATCTCGGTAAAGTCCATCTTGTTGCAATAGAAAGGAACAAGAACAAATAAGTTTTAGCTAATGTAATAAAGATACCGATTATTGTTCCAAAAACTTGACTTCTTTTATTTATGTCAAAAAGCTCAGTAACAAGTATATATGGAATAGAAAGATTCCAACCTCCCAAGTAAAGAACTGTTACAAATAATGAAGAAACTAGTAAATTTAGGTACGAAGCAACATAAAATAAACCAAATTTTATACCTGAATATTCAGTTTGATAACCTGCTACTAATTCTTCTTCTGCTTCTGGTAAATCAAAAGGCAATCTCTCACACTCGGCTAGAGAAGAAATTAGAAAAACGATAAACCCTATAGGTTGACGCCACAAATTCCATCCCCAAAAACCATATTTTGACTGCACTTCAACTATATCAACTGTACTTGAACTGTTAGATAATCATAGTCGATGATAACATCACTGTTCCCGTCGCTATTACAGAACCGTACATGAGATTTTCACCTCATACGGCTCCTCATAGATCACAAATAAATCTAAGGACCTTTCAACATTATTTATCTTGATGTAGGATCGAAAGAGAGTCAAATTTTTATCCTAAAGTCTAGAATTTAGAATTAGACCAATGGAATTCTGTCTGCTAGATTTCTAGTAAAATAGTGCTTCGGAATTGATCTCATCTTTTAAGAATTTTCATTTTTCTTTATTGATTAATAACTTTATCCTTGAATCAAAATTTCCTTTTTAGAGGAATATCACCTAGATATTTCAACCTATCATTTTCGATTACGAAAAAGAATTTGATATTGCATTACATAATAATAATTCGAATTGTATTTCTCAAAATCAAATCAAAATAAAATCGAAATAGTTAGGAATAAAAAAAGATCTCTTTTTGCAATTCTAGTCTTTTAATTTTATTTCGTTCCTATTCTCCTTTCTCAGAAAAAGGGACATTACTCAAAAGTAAAAGATTTCTTCGTTCTTGATAGTTATTTACTTAATCGGTGGATAGGAACATACTCTGGATCGAAATCTTGGGGAGTACTTCTTAATTATTTCTACGAACTTAAAGCCCCAATTCGAATTACTTTTCTATAAAGAAAAAGAAATATCCTGTTGGATAATTTATAGAATCTCCATTACTAATCCTTTGTCTATCTTGGTTTTCCTAACCATCCACTCATTTTTTGACTTGGTAATACATCTACGGTAATAGCTAGTAAAAACCCCAAAAAGTTGATCTTTTGAACGCGCCTCAAGCTATAATGACTAATCAACCAATCTTGGAGTAAACAGTCTTGGCTGCTTATGTTTGCTTTCACTTAATTCTTGTACATAGGAAATGAGATTGAATTTTTTTAACAGCAAATTTTTAAGCCGTTTTATTTCACTCATATAACTATCTGATTTCCTTCATCCATCCCAATGATAATGATGAATAAAAATAGATATTCAACCCATTTAACTCTCTTGCCAGAAAGAAATAGGGGAATTTTTATGTCTCAGCGAATCGCACGTAGAGATATTGATAATACACATAGAGTTAATGGTATTTCATAACTAATTGATTGAGCAGCAGCTCTTAACCCACCTAAAAAAGAATATTTATTATTTGATCCATATCCCGACATCAGAAGTCCAACGGGAGCAAGACTTGAAATGGCGATCCATAAAAAAACACCAATACTAAGATCGGCTAGAATAAACCGATAGCTAAAAGGAATTACTGAATAACTTAGTAAAATAGATATGACTGCTATAGCTGGCCCAATACTGAATAAACGAGTATCCCCCCTAGATGGAAGAAGATTCTCCTTAAAAAGTAGTTTTGTACCATCTGCTAGAGCTTGAAGAATTCCCAAAGGCCCGGCGTATTCGGGTCCAATACGTTGTTGTATCCCCGCAGATATTTCTCTTTCTAACCAAACAATTACTAGTACACCCAGTGTGATTCCTAATACAAGAGTAAAAATAGGGATAAGCATCCATATGATCTCATAGACTTCTTTTAAGGATTCCAATCTGGAAAAAGAATAGATAGCTTCCATTTCTGTTGTATCAATTATCATTTCAACGATCAACTTCTCCCATAATGATATCTATGCTACCTAGTATCGTCATAATATCAGCCAATTTCATCCTCTTAACTAACTGAGGAAGAATTTGCAAGTTGATAAAACCCGGCGGTCGAATTTTCCATCTCCAAGGAAAAACACTCTGATCTCCTATCAGAAAAATTCCCAATTCTCCTTTTGGAGCTTCGACTCTTACATAAAGTTCTTGTTTGGACAATTCAAAGGTTGGAGAAGGTTTTTTACTAATAAATCGATATTCAAAATCATTCCATTCAGGATCTTTTATTCTATCAAAGCGTCGGATTTCTAAATTCTCATAGGGTCCTCCCGGAATTCCCTCCAGAGCCTGTTGGATAATTTTTATAGATTCTGTCATTTCACTGATTCGTACTAAATATCGAGCTAATGAATCCCCCTCTTTTTGCCATTGAATCTCCCAATCAAATTCGTCGTAACATTCATAACGATCAACTTTACGAAGATCCCATTGTATTCCGGAAGCTCGTAACATTGGCCCTGATAAACCCCAATTTAATGCTTCTTCTGCACCAATAATGCCTATGCCTTCAACTCGTTCTAAAAAAATAGGATTCCGTGTAATAAGTTTTTGATATTCAGCAACCCCGGTTAAAAAATAATCGCAAAAATCCAAACATTTATCTATCCAGCCATGAGGTAGATCAGCAGCCACTCCTCCGATACGAAAATAATTATGCATCATACGCATACCGGTAGCAGCTTCGAACAGGTCATATATCAATTCTCGTTCTCGAAAAATATAGAAGAAAGGGGTCTGTGCCCCAATATCTGCCATAAAAGGGCCAAGCCATAACAAATGAGAAGCGATACGACTCAATTCCAACATAATAGCTCTGATATAGCTAGCTCTTTTGGGTACTTGAATGTTGCCTAACTGCTCGGGTCCATTTACGGTTATTGCTTCTGTGAACATAGTAGCTAAATAATCCCAACGCGTTACATAAGGCAAATATTGTATAATTGTTCGATTTTCCGCAATCTTCTCCATCCCTCTATGTAAATAACCCAATATTGGTTCACAGTCAATAACATCTTCTCCGTCGAGAGTAACGATCAGTCGAAGAACACCATGCATTGATGGGTGGTGAGGACCCATATTGACTATCATGAGGTCCTTTCTTGTAGTTGGCGAAATCATAAGTTTTTTTCTCGAGTCATTCTTCCATGCATTGCTGAAATTAAAAAGAAGTTCATCAAAATGTAAACGACTAAGCTCAAATGGTATCACGCTTCAGATTACCGAGTTTTTCTCTCTCGAATATTCAACTTACTAATTAATTCTTTATAGCGTCCTCTATTCTTTTTTGACAAATAGGCCAGCAGGCGTTGACGTTTTCCCAAAATCTTTCGCAAACCTCTCTGAGATGAAGAGTCTTTTTTGTGCAATTCCAAATGTGAAGTAAGTTTCCGTATCTTAGTGGTGAAACTGAATACTTGAAATTCAACAGACCCTCTGTTTTCTTCCTTTTCTTTTTGAGAAATAACCGAAATGAATGTATTTTTTACCATAAAAGAATTCCCCTTTCTCTTTTTACAGATATGGATTTTACTAATCAGTAATAATAATGCGATTAATTTTAATGTGGTATATACAACAGTCGAATTCGAATTTCTTTCTAAACTCCTCATTTTAAGAACTACAATCAATCAATCCAACTTGAAATTGGATTTCTATAGGAATAGAAAAGAATTGGTCCACTTTCACATCAAAAATTTGAGACCTAAAATGAAGAAGATTCTGTTGATTCATTTCGAGATTTAATTGAGACATTATTTATTTCATATTGGATACTAGAATGAAATGTGAGACATGGGATCCATCTCTGTATTTGCTTGCTTTCATATACCCTATATTATATATAGAGTATAGGGTATATAGAAAAAGTTTATTATCCACGAATTTTCAATTGTGGATACAGATGAATCCTTAACATACTGAAACGACTGCCATTATTTGTATCAAACCAATAACGACTCAGACAAGCTAAATCTTCTAATCGGTAATTAGGCCAAAGAAAGAGTTTTAATTTCATTAATTTCTTTTTATCTCTATCAAGGTAGTTATTATCGTATGAAACCTGGCTGATGTTTTTTATGCTCTTTTCGTTACAAAATAGTGGATTTCTATCTACATCATTTCTAGTCTTTGAATTGAAAGAAATTAGAATTCGCAATTTTCTACGACGTCTAAACGATAAAATATTTTCAGGAACCAGCAAATCAAAATGATTTTTCTTTCTCTTTCCGGTTATTCTTTGATGTGGGGAAATAGCTTCAGCCAATTTTTTTTTAGAAAGATATCCTTTCTCTTGGTATTTTTTATTAGTTTGGTGCTTACTCTTATGAACCAACGAAATACCTACGGTTTGGTACATAATAAATTGTCCATCTTTTTTTCCAGACAGCCGAATGGGTTCTATAATCAATATTCCTTTTTTCATCAATTCTGTAGGAGTGAAATTATCCCGAATCAGCATTATATCCAAACTCATTTCTCTCTTTTGAATCGAAGATATAGTAATTTTTCTTGGATCTATTAGTCTAAGCAGGAGACAGTATACCTTGATATTATTGATCATTCTTTGATTCAAAGTATCGTCCCATTTCAATTGAAAAAGCAAATAACGTTTCAGGAAGAAATCGAGTTTCGCTTCTGTGTCACTTTTATATTCTTTTTTTTTCTCTTTTTTCGTGTCTGATCTTGTAGAATTTTCATCAAGATCTTTTTTTTGTGAGAGAATGGATCCAAGATCTCCTCGGCTTGTGGGTTCTCTTTCTTCTTGATTTGGATGCTCTTTATTCGATGCTATTAAAAAACTTCTTTTTTCTTTTTCATTGAGCTTTTTCTTTTCACTACTTTTTGGATTTCTATTCAAATTTAAAAAAAGGAATTTGCTTGGTATAAACCAAGGTTTCATTTTATATGCAGTATAAATTGACACCAATTCTGAGAAGAACCAAAGTTCCAGATTAGGACGCTTTAGCATTTTTTCATTCATTCCCATCCAATCCAAAAATCTTTTCGGGAACTTTGATGAATTGATTTCTGGAATCATAAGATAAAAAAGATCTTTTTTATGAATTAATTGAGAATTATTAGGATGAATTTGAGTATTTTGATTCCTATTGATATCCATCGTCATCCACGCCTGAATATCGGCTTTTTGTCTAAGATCAAAATTGAGAATTTTCCAATCCAAATATTTTCTATCGACCGTTTTTTCCATATCTATATATAGACTATGGACCTTTCCTAGAAAATTAGTAATAAGGATATTCTTCAGCGGATCAAAAAGGGTTTTTTGCGGTGTATTTGTATTATAATAAATCTCTTGGTTCTTATTTCCTTGAAACAGAGATCCATAAAAAAAGCATTCCGTTTTATTTTCATAATTAAGAAATTTAGATGATAAAAGATCATATCTATAGTATTTTGAATAATTTTCTTTTTGATTAAGTAATAAGTCTACTTTTAAGTCCACTTTAAATTCTTTTTGTTTTTTGGAATTAATGAATTGGTTTTTTTCATATGGATGCTGTTTGCTTACATTTTCCTTCTTAGCTTTATCTATACGATAATGATGAACTGTATTTCGCCATTTTTCTGGTATTAATCTAGACCATATCATCTGAGATAAATCATATTGATAATGTCTTCTTAACCAGTTTTTCCATTGATTCATTTCATAACTCGGAAGTTGCTTATTTTTCAATTTGGAATCAACCATCCCTTGTGTTTCAAAAGAATCTTTTATTTCAGGCTTAAGAAAAAAAGGAATTCCTTTATATTGAAGAACAGATCTTAATTTCGAAGACTCATTAACCCGGAGTTCTGAGAATCTGTAAAGTACATATGCGTGTGACACGTAGGATAAGTCATAAAAACTATGTGAATTTCTTTTACTAATATTTTCAAGTGGCTTTTTTATAGTCGAAATAAACGGAATTGTATTTTTCTTTTTTCTTCCTTGTTTTCTTTCATTATTGTAAATGGATTTATCACGAATTTTTTTTGTTGATTCAAGAAAAAATTTTGTATTTATTCTGGCAATATTAATCATAGATAAAAATAGATCTGTATAGATTCGTTCAATAAAAAATTTTCCAAAAAGAGGTGATTTAGAGATTAATCGAGCATTGCTTCTTTTTAATATCTTCCATTTTTCGAATCTTTTAGCACTAGAACTTGTTTTGTTAGGACTAAGATTATTCATTCTTGGAGTTACTTTTTCTTTCTCTTTTGTGATTCTTTCGATTTGATCTCGAAGTGTACTTGTTCTATGAGTTCGATCCTTCATTTTATTTTCTGTCAATAAAGAATTTTTCCAACTCGTAGATACAATTTGACTAGATGATTCCTCAATTATTTGATTGTTAATTCTGGAATCTTTTTCTTCTCTAATTTCACTCGATTCATATATTTCTACCTCTCTTAATCGGAATAATCGAATTAGATTTCCTTTTAAAAATTTTAAAAATTCTTTTATTCTTTTTGTTATAAAAATAACACTTTTGATAATCCATTTTTTTGTTTCTTTCCAAAT